ATTTCAAAAAAAGAGTTGGGATAAATAGGATTCATAGTATCCTTCTTCCATATACTGATTACCAAGAATTAGTCAATGCAATTCTAACTGATCCTAATGGTCAAAAAATTCGAAAAAAATCTATTGGAATAAAAGAAATCAGTAAAAAAGTCCCTCGCAGGTCATACAAATTAATCACCGATTTGGAACAACAATCAGGAGAATATCAAGAAGACGTGCCCTTGGATCATCAAATTCGCTCAAGAAAAGCCAAACGTGTAGTGGTTTTTACTATTAACAGGCAGAATAACGATCCTAATACTAAGGATACTAATACTCCGAATCAAACAGACGAAGTGTCTCTGATACGCTATTCACAACAATCAGATTTTCGACGAGGCATAATCAAAGGTTCTATGCGTGCTCAAAGGCGTAAAACAGTTATTTGGGAGCTGTTTCAAGCAAATGCGCATTCCCCCCTTTTTTTGGACAGAATAAAAAAATCCCCGCTTTTTTCGTTTGATATCTCCCGACTAATCAACCCAATTTTTAGAAATTGGGTAAGGAAAGGGGCAGAAGTACAAATTGGGGAGTATATAGAAGAACAGACAAAAAGAGAAGAGGGGGACAAAAAAGAAGAGAACAAAAGAAAGGAGAAAGCACGGATACAGGTAGCAGAAGCCTGGGATACCATTCCATTTGCACAAGGAATAAGAGGTTCCATGTTAATAACTCAATCAATTCTTAGAAAATATATTCTATTACCTTCCTTGATAATAGCCAAAAATATTGGCCGTATCTTATTATTTCAACCTCCTGAATGGTCTGAGGATTTACAGGAATGGAATAGAGAAATGCATGTTAAATGTACCTATAACGGTGTTCAATTATCAGAAACAGAATTTCCGAAAAATTGGTTCACAGACGGGATTCAGATAAAAATCTTATTTCCTTTCCGTCTGAAACCTTGGCACAAACCTAAACTACGATCCTCTCATAGAGATCAAATAAAAAAGAAAAAACAAAAAGATGATTTTTGTTTTTTAACAGTTTCGGGAATGGAAGCTGAACTTCCTTTTGGTTCTCCTCGAAAACGACCTTCCTTTTTTGAACCCATTATTAGGGAACTCAAAAAAAAAATCGGAAAATTTAAAAAGAAGTCTTTTTTAGCTCTAAGGGTTTTAAAAGGAAAAACAAAATTATTTCTAAAAGTTTCAAAAGAAACAAAAAAATGGGTTATGAAAAACATTATATTTAGAAATATAATAATAAACGAACTCTCAAAAGCTAATCCAACTCCATTATTTAGATTAAGAGAAGTATATGAATCGAATGAAACTCAAAAAGAAAAAGATTCTATAATCAGTAATCAGATAATTCATGAATCATTTAGTCAAATTCAATCTCCAGATTGGACAAATTCTTCACTGACAGAAAAAAAAATGAAAGATCTGACTGATAGAATAAGTATCATTAGAAATCAAATAGAAAGAATTACAAAAGAGAAAAAAAAAGTAACGCCAGCAATAAATATTAGTCTTAACAAAAGAAGTTATAATGCTAAAAAATTAGAGTTGCTAAAAAATATTTGCCAAATATTAAAAAGAAGAAATCCTCGATTAACCTATAAATTACATTATTTTCTAAAATTTTTCATTGAAAGAATGTACATAGATATTTTTTTATCTATCATTAATATTCCCAGAATCAATACACAACTTTTTCTTGAATCAACAAAAAAAATTATTGATGAATACATTTACAATAATGAACCAAATCAAGAAAAAATTAATAAACAAAATAAAAATACAATTTGCTTTATTTCGACTATAAAAAAGTCACTTGATAATATTAGTAAGAAATATTCACATATTTTTAGTGATTTATCTTACTTGTCACAAGCATATGTATTTTACAAGTTATCACAAACCCAAGTTAGAAATTTGTATAAATTAAGATCTGTTCTTCAATATCAGGGAACGTCGTTTTTTCTTAAGACTGAAATAAAGGATTCTTTTGGAACACTAAGAATATTTCAACCTGAATTAAGGCATAAGAAACTTAAGAATTATGGAATGAATCAGTGGAAAAACTGGTTAAGAGGGCATTATCAATACGATTTATCTCAGATTAGATGGTCTAGATTAATACCACAAAAATGGCGAAATAGAATTAATCAATGTCGTATGACTCAAAATAAAAATTTAAACAAATGGGATTCATATGAAAAAGACCAATTAATTCATTACAAAAAACAAAATGATTTTGAAGTATATTCATTATTGAATCAAAAAGAGAATTTTTCAAAATACTATAGATATGATCTTTTATCATATAAATCTCTTAATTATGGGGACTCCTCTATTTATGGATCGCGATTTGAAATAAATAAGAACCAAGAGATTTCTTATAATTCCAACACACATAAAGACAACTTTTTTGATATCCTGGAGAGTACCGCTATCAATTATTATCCAGGAGGGGACGATTTTATATATATCGAAAAAAATTTCGATAGAAAATATTTGGATTGGAAAATCATCAATTTTTATCTTAGACAAAAAGTCGATATTGAGGCCTGGACCAAGATTGATACCAAGAGTAATCAAAGTACTCATAATTATAAAATAATTGATAAAACAGATAAAAAAGATCTTTTTTATCTTACGATTCATGAAGATCCAAAAATGAATTCAATAAACCCTCAAAAAGTCTTTTTTGATTGGATGGAAATGAATGAAGAAATACTAAATCGTCCGATATCGAATTTGGAGCTTTGGTTCTTCCCAGAATTTGTGCGACTTTATAATGCATATAAAATGAAACCGTGGGTTATACCAAGCAAATTACTTCTTTTAAATTGGAATAGAAACGAAAATGTTAGTGCAAATAAAAACATCAATGGAAAGCAAAGGGTGGATTTTTTTATACCATCGAATAAAAAAATAAAGTACCGAAATCAAGAAGAACCCATAGACCAAGGAGATCTTGGATCAGACGTACAAAACCAAGGCAATTTTGGATCCGTTCTAGCAAATCAAGAAAAAGATATTGAAGAAGATTATGTGGGATCAGCCATGAAAAAAGGTAAAAAGAAAAAACAATACAAAAGTAACACGGAAGCAGAACTAGATATCTTCCTGAAACGCTATTTGCTTTTTCAATTGAGATGGGACGATTCTTTGAATCAAAGAATGATCAATAATATCCAGGTATATTGTCTCCTGCTTAGACTGATAAATCCAAGAAAAATTACTATATCCTCGATTCAACGGAGAGAAATAAGTTTGGATATAATGCTGATTGAAAAGAATTTAACTCTTACAGAATTGATGAAAAAGGGCGTATTGATTATCGAACCCCTTCGTCTGTCTGTAAAAAATGATGGACAATTTATTATGTATCAAACCATAGGTATTTCCTTGGTTCATAAAAGTAAGCACAAAAAAACTAATCAAAAATACCGCGAACAGAGATATATTGATAAGACTCATTTTGACGAATCCATTTCAGGATATCAAAAAATAAACAGAAATAGATACAAAAATCATTTTAACTTGCTTGTTCCTGAAAATATTTTCTCATCTAGACGTCGTAGAGAGTTGAGAATTCTAATTTGTTTCAATTCAAAAAATAAGAACGGTGTGGATAGAAATCCAGTATTTTACAAGGGGGACGGGGTAAAAAACTGCAATCAATTTTTGGATGAAAGTAAACATCCTGATAGAGATAAAAATGAATTAATTAAATTAAAGTTCTTTCTTTGGCCTAATTATCGATTAGAAGATTTAGCTTGTATGAATCGTTATTGGTTTGATACCAATAATGGTAGTTGTTTTAGTATGTTAAGGATACATATGTATCCACGATTGAAAATTCGTTAATAGTACATTTATCCTCTACCATTACCATAAAGGGTATATGAAAGCAAACAGATACACATATGCCTTGTCTTACATTCCATTCTAATATACGATACTAAATCAATAACGTATCAATTATATCTAGAAATGAATTAGCAGAATCTTCTTCATTTTAGGTTTAAATTATTTGCTTTTGTGAATTCAAAAATGTATGTACCATCCTTTTGTATCACTATCTGAATCTAATTCAAAATTGAATTGATTAACTTGAATTTTTAAAATTAGGAATCCATAAATAAATTCAGATTATTGTATATACCACATTTAAATTACTAGCATTATTATTACTGATCGGTAAAATCCATATCTCTAAAAAGGAGAGGGTCAATTTATGGTAAAAAATTCATTCATTTCAGTTATTTCTCAAGAAGAAAACAAAGAAAACAGGGGGTCTGTTGAATTTCAAGTATTCAGTTTTACCAATAAGATACGAAGACTTACTTCACATTTAGAATTGCACAAAAAAGACTATTTATCTCAGAGAGGTTTACGAAAAATTTTGGGAAAACGTCAACGACTGCTGGCTTATTTGTCAAAAAAAAATAGAGTACGTTATAAAGAATTAATCGGTCAGTTGGATATTCGAGAGACAAAAACTCGTTAATTTGAGGAGTCATGGCATTTTAACTTATTCATTTAAATTTGGATGAACTTCTTTTCACTTTCAGCAATTCATGGAAGAATGAATCTGTAAAAAACTTATGACTGCACCAGTTACAAGAAAAGACCTCATGATAGTAAATATGGGTCCTCATCACCCATCAATGCATGGTGTTCTTCGACTCATCGTTACTCTAGATGGTGAAGATGTTATTGACTGTGAACCAATATTGGGTTATTTACACAGAGGGATGGAGAAAATTGCGGAAAACCGAACAATTATACAATATTTGCCTTATGTAACACGTTGGGATTATTTAGCTACTATGTTCACAGAAGCAATAACCGTAAATGGACCCGAACAGTTAGGAAATATTCAAGTACCTAAAAGGGCTAGCTATATCAGAGTCATTATGTTGGAGTTGAGTCGTATAGCTTCCCATTTGTTATGGCTAGGCCCTTTTATGGCAGATATTGGGGCACAGACCCCCTTCTTCTATATTTTTCGAGAAAGAGAACTGATATATGACCTATTCGAAGCTGCCACTGGTATGCGAATGATGCATAATTATTTTCGTATTGGAGGAGTGGCTGCTGATCTACCTTATGGCTGGATAGATAAATGTTTGGATTTTTGCGATTATTTTTTAACAGGGGTTGCTGAATATCAAAAGCTTATTACACGGAATCCTATTTTTTTAGAACGAGTTGAAGGCGTAGGCATTATTGGCGGAGAAGAAGCAAAAAATTGGGGTTTATCAGGACCAATGCTACGAGCTTCCGGAATACAATGGGATCTTCGTAAAGTTGATCATTATGAGTGTTACGACGAATTTGATTGGGAGGTTCAGTGGCAAAAAGAGGGGGATTCATTAGCTCGTTATTTAGTACGAATCAGTGAAATGACAGAATCCATAAAAATTATTCAACAGGCTCTGGAAGGAATCCCAGGGGGCCCCTATGAGAATTTAGAAATCCGACGCTTTGATAAAGTAAAAGATCCCGAATGGAATGATTTTGAATATCGATTTATTAGTAAAAAACCTTCTCCGACTTTTGAATTGTCGAAGCAAGAACTTTATGTGAGAGTCGAAGCCCCAAAAGGAGAATTGGGAATTTTTCTGATAGGAGATCAGAGTGTTTTTCCTTGGAGATGGAAAATTCGCCCACCGGGTTTTATCAATTTGCAAATTCTTCCTCACTTAGTTAAAAGAATGAAATTGGCTGATATTATGACAATACTAGGTAGCATAGATATCATTATGGGAGAAGTTGATCGTTGAAATGATAATTGATACAACAGAAATAGAAGCTATCAATTCTTTTTCCAGATTGGAATCTTTAAAAGAAATCTATGGGATCATATGGATACTTGTCCCTATTTTGATTCTTGTATTAGGAATCACAATCGGCGTTCTAGTAATTGTTTGGTTAGAAAGAGAAATTTCTGCAGGGATACAACAACGTATTGGCCCCGAATATGCCGGTCCCTTGGGAATTCTTCAAGCCCTAGCAGATGGTACAAAACTACTTTTCAAAGAGAATCTTCTTCCATCTAGAGGAGATGCTCGTTTATTCAGTATCGGACCGTCCATAGCAGTCATATCAATTTTACTAAGTTATTCAGTAATTCCTTTTGGCTATCACCTTGTTCTAGCTGATCTTAGTATTGGTGTTTTTTTATGGATCGCCATTTCAAGTATTGCTCCCGTTGGACTTCTTATGTCAGGATATGGGTCAAACAATAAATATTCCTTTTTAGGTGGTTTACGGGCTGCTGCTCAATCAATTAGTTATGAAATACCATTAACTCTATGTGTGTTATCAATATCTCTACGTGTGATTCGGTGAGACATAAAAATTCCCCTATTTCTTTTCTTTTTAGGAAGAAAGTTAAATGAGTTGAATATTTCATTTTTTATTGATCATTTAGGTTGATAAATTAAACCAGATAGTTATATGAGTGAAAGAAAACGGCTTGTAAATTTGCAGTAAAAGGATTGAGTCTCATTTCCTATGTACAAGAATAAAGTGAAAGTAAACATAAGCAGTAGAGACGGTTTACCCCCAAGGGTGGTTGATTAATCATCATGACTTGAAGCGGGTTCAAAAGGTCAACCATATGGGGTTTTTACTATCTATTACCGTAGATGTATGACTATAACGGGAGGTTGAGCAAAATTGAGTGGATGGTCAGGAAGACCAAGATACACAAAGGATTAGTAATGGAGATTATGGAAGTTATCCAACAGGATATTTCTGTACAGAAAAGGAATTCGAATTGGGACTTTAAGTTAGTAGAAATGATCAAGAAGTACTCCCTACGATTCCGATCCAGAGTATGCTCCTATCCACCGATTAAGTAAATAACTATCAAGAACGAAGTAATCTTTTACTTTGGTTAAAGTCCCTTTTTCTGAGAAAGGAGAATAGAAACGAAATAAAATAGAAAGAATAGAATTGAAAAAAAAAGATCTCTTTTTTTATTCTTTCTTTCCTAGATACATATTTTGATTTAGAGAGATAGAATTATTCTCATTCTTCATGAACTGAACTAATATCGTGTCTAATTCTTTTTCGGAATCGAAAATGATAGGTTGAAATATCTATGTGATATTGCTACAAAAAGTATTTTATTCAAGGATTAAGTTATTAATCAACAAAGAAAAATCCAAATTCTTAAAGGATAAGATCAATTCAGAAGCACTTTTTATTATAAATATAGCAGACAGAATTCCATTGGTCTAATTCGGAACCTTAGGATGGATTTTGACTCTATCTATCCTACCCAATATCAAGATTAAATAATAGCAAAAGGGTCCTTAGATTTATTTGTGACCTCTGAGGAGCCGTATGAGGTGAAAGTCTCATGTACGGTTCTGAAATAGCGATGGCAGCAGTGATGTTATCATCGACTAGAATTATCTAACAGTTCAAGTACAGTTGATATAGTTGAAGCGCAGTCAAAATATGGTTTTTGGGGGTGGAATTTGTGGCG